TAGTAACTTGGTCCCGTGCATCTACCATTATACCCACAATGATCGGCCATACGATTGCTATTCATAATGGTAAGGAGCATTTGCCTATTTATATAACAGATCGTATGGTAGGTCACAAATTGGGAGAATTTGTACCTACTTTAAATTTCCGAGGACATGCAAAAAGTGATAATAAATCTCGTCGTTAATCTCATCTTAAAAAAATCTGGATAGATACTTATGATTCATTAGTAGGAGAGAAACCTTATGTCAAATTTTTTAAATAGGATACTAAACAGGAAAAAAACGGAAGACTACCCTCCTCTGCGTCCGCTAGGTAGCATACGGAAGAAAAAAACGGAAGTATACGCGTTAGGTCGACATATATCTATATCTGCAGACAAAGCAAGAAGAGTAATTGATCAAATTCGCGGACGTTCCTATGAGGAAACACTTATGATACTAGAACTCATGCCCTATAGAGCATGTTATCCAATTTTTAAATTGGTTTATTCTGCAGCAACAAATGCTGGTTCCATTCTGGGTTCCGACGAAGCCAATTTAATAATTAGTAAAGCTGAGGTTAACGAAGGTACTACCGCGAAGAAATTAAAACCTCGAGCTCGAGGACGTAGCTATGCGATAAAAAGAACTACCTGCCATATAACTATTGTAGTGAAAGATATATCTTTAGATGAATATGAATTTGTATCACTATATTCGTTAAAAAAACCTAGATGGAAAAAGACAACTATGGTATATCACGATATGTATAGTAGTGGGGTAGTATGGGACAAAAAATAAATCCACTTGGTTTCAGACTTGGTACAACCCAAAGTCATCATTCTCTTTGGTTTGCACAACCAAAAAATTATTCTGAGGGTCTACAAGAAGATCAAAAAATAAGAGATTTTATCAAAAATTATGTACAAAAAAATATGAGAATATCCTCCGGCGCCGAGGGAATTGCACGTATAGAGATTCAAAAAAGAATCGATTTGATCCAGGTCATAATCTTTATGGGATTCCCAAAGTTATTAATCGAAAGTAAACCGCAAGGAATCGAAGAATTACAGATGAATCTACAAAAAGAATTTCATTATGTGAACCGAAAACTTAACATTGCTATCACAAGAATTGCAAAACCTTACGGAAACCCTAATATTCTTGCGGAATTTATAGCCGGACAATTAAAGAATAGAGTTTCATTTCGAAAAGCAATGAAAAAAGCTATTGAATTAACTGAACAAGCAGATACAAAAGGAATTCAAGTACAAATTGCAGGTCGTATCGACGGAAAAGAAATTGCACGTGTCGAATGGATCAGAGAGGGTAGAGTTCCCCTACAAACTATTCGAGCTAAAATTGATTATTGTTGCTATACAGTTCGGACTATCTATGGGGTATTAGGCATCAAAATTTGGATTTTTATAGACAAGGAAGAAGAATAAGAAAACTTTAATTCTTTTTCTGGCCAATCAACGCAAGCAATTCTAATTCTTAATTCTATAGGGTTGAATAAAAATTCGATTGAACTTTTCATATAATTGCTATGCTTAGTGTGTGACTCGTTGGTTTTTTTAGGGTTAGGATTCAAAAAAGACCAGCCCGGTAGTATGAAAACCAACTCATCACTTCGTATTATCTGGATCTAAAGACCCAGTCAAGATATGAGAAATCGATCATATCTTTGTAGCAACTGAATTTTTTTTGAATAAACTTGAATTCTAAGTTGAAAGCAAAATACAGAAGAAAGGTGTGGATAAATGGAAGGATGAGAGAAAGAAAGAAAAAGAATATCAATGATATAGAATTATAGAATTCCAATATGTAAGGTCTATGAGTCATCTCATAAAAGACAATGTAATAAAGCATCAATACTAATTGATTCATCCATAATGAAACATTAAATGAATCCTTCTTATAGTTATAGAAGAAAAAAATCAAGAGCTTCGAGCCAATAAAGACTAAGAAGGTTGACTCAAGAATAAATTAGATTATGAGCTCCGTTGTAGAATTCTGACCTAACCATTAAATACGAAGCGGTGGGAACGATGTAACCTGTGAATGCAAAAGATTTTATTGAACAAATGAATCTTACTGATTCACTAGTCGGGATGGCGAAATGAACCGGAAATCAATTCATCTATTCTGAGAAGTCATGAGCAAGTGCTACGACTGAAATAGAGATTGCAAGAGTAAATATTCGCCCGCGAAAACTTTCTTTTTTTTGGATAAAGGACAAAAGAAAATCAAGATTTATTAGCACATTAGAAACATTTTTTTTTATAAAAATGTTCTAATATCTACTAATATCTTATCTATTCAAATATCTATTCAAATTAATTGAAATTCAATTTTGAATCCTTTTAGTCGCGAGGAGCTGGATGAGAAGAAACTCTCACGTCCAGTTCTGTAGTAGAGATGGAATTCTGAAACAACCATCAACTATAACCCCAAAAGAACTAGATTCCGTAAACAACATAGAGGAAGAATGAAGGGAATATCTTATCGAGGGAATCATATTTGTTTCGGTAAATATGCTCTTCAGGCACTTGAACCTGCTTGGATCACATCTAGACAAATCGAAGCAGGTCGACGAGCAATGACACGAAATGCACGCCGTGGTGGAAAAATATGGGTCCGTATATTTCCAGACAAACCAGTTACAGTAAGACCTGCTGAAACACGTATGGGTTCGGGGAAAGGATCCCCTGAATATTGGGTAGCTGTTGTTAAACCGGGGCGAATACTATATGAAATGGGTGGAGTAACCGAAAATATAGCTAGAAGGGCTATTTTAATAGCAGCATCTAAAATGCCTATACGAACTCAATTTATTATTTCGGGATAAAAATATAGAACCGACAGAGATGAATCTTAGGGATGAAACAAAAACGCAGGTTTCTTTTTTTGGGACAAACAATATTTCTTTTATTTTCTTCATCCTTTGCATTGGAAGAATAAACAAAAAATTTGATATGATTCAACCTCAGACCCATTTAAATGTAGCGGATAACAGCGGGGCTCGAGAATTGATGTGTATTCGAATCATAGGAGCTAGTAATCGTCGATATGCTCATATTGGTGACGTTATTGTTGCTGTGATTAAAGAAGCAGTACCAAATATGCCCCTAGAAAAATCAGAAGTAGTGAGAGCTGTAATTGTTCGTACCTGTAAAGAACTAAAACGTGACAGCGGTATGATAATACGATATGATGACAATGCTGCAGTTGTGATTGATCAAGAAGGAAATCCAAAAGGAACTCGAATTTTTGGGGCAATCCCCCGTGAATTGAGACAATTGAATTTTACTAAAATAGTTTCATTAGCTCCCGAGGTATTATAAAATAAAATGAGATCGTGATATCTTTGGGGTATTTGAAAGAAATAGATTAAGAACTAGATTAATTCGTAGATTGTGTCTCACGCATATACCTTGCAAAATTCCTATTCATAAATCAATAAAAAAAAAAAAAGAAAAACATGTTGATTATATCCAATTTTGAGACACCAATAATTTTAGTTCATCATGGGTAGAGACACTATTGCTGAGATAATAACCTCTATACGAAATGCTGATATGGATAGAAAAAGAGTTGTTCGCATAGCATCTACTAATATTACCGAAAATATTGTTAAAATACTTTTCCGAGAGGGTTTTATCGAAAACGTCAGAAAACATCGAGAAAAAAACAAATATTTTTTGGTTTTAACCCTTCGACATAGAAGGAATGGGAAAAGACCCTATAGAAATTTTTTAAATTTAAAACGGATCAGTAGACCCGGTTTACGAATCTATTCTAACTCTCAACGAATTCCTAGAATTTTAGGTGGGATGGGAATTGTAATTCTTTCTACTTCTCGGGGTATAATGACAGACCGGGAGGCTCGACTAGAACGAATCGGTGGAGAAATTTTGTGTTATATATGGTAATCCATTTAATATCCAAATGGGATCCGAAACCTCTTCCTATTTGTAAAAAAAAAAAGAAAGGGGGTGAGTTGTCTAATATCGTCTTTCCTCCATTAATTGATACTTCAGGGGGGCTTTACCTGAAATGAAAGAACAAAAATGGATTCATGAAGGTTTAATTACTGAATCGCTTCCCAATGGCATGTTCCGAGTTCGGTTAGATAATGAAGATCTGATTCTAGGTTACGTTTCAGGAAAGATCCGACGTAGTTTTATACGGATACTGCCAGGAGATAAAGTCAAAATTGAAGTAAGTCGTTATGATTCAACCAGAGGACGTATAATTTATCGACTCCGAAACAAGGATTCGAAAGATTAGGTCATTTTTATTCGATACGATTCGAGATGCAAAATTGCAAGAAACTTATTTTCTACCAAAAAAGAATTAAGATAAGGAATGACAAATATGAAAATAAGAGCTTCCGTTCGAAAAATTTGTGAAAAATGTCGACTAATCCGTAGGCGGGGGCGCATTATAGTAATTTGTTCCAACCCGAGACATAAACAAAGACAAGGATAATCAGACCCGCTAAAGGGCTCAATGTACAAATAAGAAATCTGTTTTGACATAAAATGGATATATCCATATATTCCTGACTCATATTTATGAGATGATACAATATGGCAAAAGCTATACCGAGAACTGGTTCACGTAGGAATGTACGTATAGGTTCACGTAAGAGTGCACGTAGAATACCAAAGGGAGTTATTCATGTTCAAGCAAGTTTCAATAATACCATAGTCACAGTTACAGATGTGCGGGGGCGGGTGGTTTCCTGGTCCTCGGCCGGTACTTGTGGATTCAAGGGTACGAGAAGAGGGACACCCTTTGCCGCTCAAACTGCCGCAGCAAATGCTATTCGTACAGTAGTAGATCAAGGTATGCAACGAGCAGAAGTCATGATAAAAGGTCCCGGTCTCGGAAGAGACGCAGCATTACGAGCTATTCGTAGAAGTGGTATACTATTAACTTTCGTACGGGATGTAACCCCTATGCCACATAATGGCTGTAGACCTCCGAAAAAAAGACGTGTGTAGAAAGTG